CTAAAAACAATAATGCTTTCGAATAGGCATGAGTGATCAAATGGAATAAAGCAGCTCGATAAGAGCCTATCCCTGGGGCTAACATAATATAACCCAATTGAGACATTGTAGAATAGGCTAAACTTCTCTTAATGTCTCTTTGAGCAAGAGCTAAAGTAGCTCCTAATAGTACCGTTATTACACCTATCAAAGAAATGAGATTCATTATGTAAGGTATGACTGTGAAAAGCGGAAGAAATCGAGCGACAAGAAAAATACCTGCTGCTACCATAGTAGCAGCATGGATAAGAGCCGAAATAGGAGTAGGCCCCTCCATGGCATCAGGTAACCATACATGAAGGGGAAATTGTGCGGATTTAGCAACTGCACCGACGAATAATAGGGAGGCACACAGAGTAGCAAATAAAGAGTTGACCCCATTATTACGGATCAAGTTATTGAAGATTTCGAACAAATCTCGAAATTCGAAACTCCCTGTTATCCAATAAAAACCTAAGATTCCTAATAATAACCCAAAATCCCCTACACGATTAGTTACAAACGCTTTTTGACAAGCATTTGCGGCAGCCGGTCGTGTGAACCAAAAACCTATTAATAAATACGAACACATTCCCACTAGTTCCCAAAAAAGATGAATTTGTATCAAATTGGAACTAGTAACTAATCCCAACATGGAAGTATTGGAAAAACTCATATAAGCAAAAAATCTCAAATATCCTTGATCATGAGACATATAATTGTCACTATAAATAAGAACCATGATTCCAACCGTAGTGATTAGTATTGACATAATAGAAGTAAGTGGATCGATCAAGTAGCCGAACTCTAAGGAAAAATCAGTATTGATGGTCCAAGACCATAGATGTTGATAGATAGAACTGCCATTTATCTGTTGAATAGACAGATCGGACGAAAAAACCATAACTATACTTAGCAATGAAACACTAGGAAAAGTCCACATACGACGCAGATTTTTTGTTGCGGTCGGAACAAGCAGAAGTCCCAACCCTATTGACATAGTAACTGGAAGTAGAGCGAAAGGTATGATCCATGCATATTGATATGTATGTTCCATAAGAAAATCAAACTTTCTTTTTTTATTCTTATTAATTGTTTCCCATTCACCAGCCCTTATTTCTTCCGGAAGGAGCAATAATAAAATAAATAAAAAAAAAAATCAAGATATACAAGATATAAAAGAACTCAAATATGATTTTTCATTCTTAATTATTCTGATTCTTTCCAAACTATTGAAAAAAAAAAACAAAAAATTCAAATGAAGAAGTTACAATTCTTCAAATAACCAAGTTACTAGTTAAAAGCTACTACCTAGTTATTAACGAAGATATTTATTAAGATAAAAAATATGAGATTTTCCATTATTCTACTATATACATAAGATACGGTGATTTCTATCCATATTTATATCAATATAGTATTTATATCAATATAGTAAGGAAAAAGAATGATACCAAAAATTCAAGTACTTTATTCTGATATGTATCATAGGATCTGCCAATAACTCGATCCAATAAACCTAGTTTTTATTTAGTTTCTTCGGAGTCATTAACTAATTCTGGAATTGATTGGCTTCGAGTCCAATAAAACAAACTTATGTTTATGTGTTTATGAAAAATCCTAGAATACTTGTCACTTCGCATAGAACTAAAATGAGAAATGACTCAAATTCCCTTTATTTTATCAAGTAATGTATTGTTTAACGGATTAACTACTTTAGATTTAATTTCAATTTTAATTATGTGGACTCTATCTCCGAGCTTGATCAATTAATAGAAAAAGGTTATATTCATTGTTGGTTTCCTAAATTAGGAAAGGGTTCTTAAGCTTTTCTATTTTTTAAATGTAACATTTATAATATATATATATATTATCTAAATAGACTGAGATATGAATTGGAACCTTTTTGATTCTTATCAATGGCATCCGATTCAACGGTAGTAGATCCCGCCCGTAGACATAGATTGAATAAAGATATGAAGCCCCCAATCAGTACAAATTATTCTTTCTTCGAACATTGGATGTAATGGAAATGTGAAAAAAAAAAATTCCCTTGAAAATCACATCGTTTTTTCTTTTTTCTTCTATAATTCATTTCTTTTTTTATCCTTAATGATACCATATGCGATGCTCATCTATCTGTATCCATACTTTTCTATGTTATGAAGTAAGCATAAGTATCGGCTATGGAATAAAGATAGATAATGAATAGTTAATAGAAAGAACAATCTATTTTGAATTGAACAATAAATGTCTTTCACGTCCAACTATAAAAATGAGTGACCCTTTTATTTTGAAATGGCGGTTCCAAAGAAACGTACTTCTCTGTCAAAAAAGCATATTCGTAGAAATATTTGGAAAGGAAGGGGATATCAGGCCGCGGCAAAAGCTTTATCTTTAGCTAAATCTATTTCTACCGGGCATTCAAAAAGTTTTTTTGTGCGACAAACAAGTAATAAAGCCTTGGAATGATCTGAATCTGAATCAGCATGACTCGATGAATTGGATGATTAAATTTATAAGATGAAGAATTCACATTAACTAATGTTTTGAACTCATCAATATGAGATAGAACTAGCTGTTGTGGTATGTAGAATACGAATTATTCTGTATACTAGGTTCTAAAAATGATTTCTTTTTTTGTTTGAAAAAAAAAAAAGAAAGAAGTAGTTAGACACAAAATACAAGGTTTCACCTTTCATTGATTGGTTTTTATAATTCGCGAGATGGGGGTTGTAACTTTCCCCATCGATTCATTTTTCACAATAACAAAACTCTTCTTTTTTTTTCTTAGGAAGGGATTGGCTTATTGGATTATGTATCTCCAATAGTTATACATCATTAAGATTTTTGGAAAATCTGAAACAAGTATGAACGAGGTTAGAGCCCCCTTTTTTGTTCCAAAGTAAGGCGGGGATAAGATTCATAGTCAAAGTCAATGGATTATTGAAACTAATTGATTAAAATATACATTTTAAACCTTTGATTTGTAGCTCTCTGAATCACTACATATCTACAAGGACTCCCTCTTGTTTCGAACAGATAAAAAAAAAAAAAAACAAAATAATAAAACTGCCAGGATCCCTTTTAGATCGATATTTATGTACTAAAGAATGAGTCAATCTTACGTAATCCAACCCCAATAGATCCTATTCCATGTTTGAGCTGGAGGATCGATCAATCGATATATCTAGATCTAATATCTAAATTATTTTATCTATTAATATTAGATTTCAAATCTATATATAAAAAGATCTTATCAGTTTAAATTTCATTTTCTAAGTTTTATAAGTTAAAGTACATACAGTAGAATTCCGATAAAGATTGAAACTCTTTTGTTATACGATATGCCCGGTCCAATACCTAATGGGTTTGGTAAATCCTCACACAAATTATGTTATGTATACAATGAAGATCCCAATCATTAATACATCTTTGATACCAAACTATCCAAATTTTTATAGAAATCTTTTGGATGTAGTGATGAAGTTGTGATATATAAAAAATATTGTTTTATTTTGTTCATTGAAAAATGAATCTTTTTCATTTCGGATCTATCAAATCAGATAAATGAGAAATGAATCGTCAAAAAATGAGAAAAAAAAATTCTTAGTTCTATACCCGGACTCAGGGCATAACCGTCTAGTTCCAACTATTCCAGAAGAACTTATAATACGGAAAAGCCCGCTGTTTAAAATGACCCCCTGCCATGATACTAAGGATTATTGAGCGTTTAAATATTTATTTGAACGGGTCTTTATTCATCGATTCTAACATTTCCTAAAATAGATTGCATTAAATCCCTCAATCTCGACGATTAAACATCATATGGACTATGATTATTTCGATGAAGCCGCCATGGTGAAATTGGTAGACACGCTGCTCTTAGGAAGCAGTGCTAGAGCATCTCGGTTCGAGTCCGAGTGGCGGCATCCTCTAAAAAGGGCACAATAGATCCTATAATGAATTCAATTCCGGATTTCCATTCCGTAATTGGGGATACCCCCCTAAAAAAAATTATGATATTTGCCACTTTAGAACATATATTAACTCACATCTCTTTTTCTATCATTTCAATTGTTATTACGATTCATTTGATGACCTTATTAGTCCATGAAACCGTAGTACTATTTGATTTGTCAGAAAAAGCCATGATGGCTACCTTTTTCTGTATAACTGGATTATTAGTTACTCGTTGGATTTATTCGAGACATTTGCCGTTAAGCGATTTATATGAATCTTTAATGTTTCTTTCATGGAGTTTCTCCATTATTCATATGTTTCCTAAAAGACGGAACCAGAAAAGTTATTTAAGCGCAATAACCGCGCCAAGTGCTATTTTTACCCAAGGCTTTGCCACTTCGGGTCTTTCAACCGAAATGCATCAATCTGCAATATTAGTACCTGCTCTACAATCCCAGTGGTTAATGATGCACGTAAGTATGATGTTATTGAGTTATGCAGCTCTTTTATGTGGATCGTTATTATCCGTAGCTCTTTTAGTCATTACATTTCGAAAAAACCTAGATATTCCTCGCAAAAGCAATCATTTATTAATTGGGTCATTTTCCTTTGTGAATGAAAAAAGAAGTGTTTTACAAAACACTTCTTTTCTTTCATTTATAAATTATCACAGGTATCAATTAACCCAACAATTAGATCAGTGTAGTTATCGTGTCATTAGTTTAGGGTTTACTTTTTTAACCATAGGTATTCTTTCGGGAGCAGTATGGGCTAATGAGGCATGGGGGTCTTATTGGAATTGGGACCCCAAGGAAACTTGGGCATTTATTACTTGGACCATATTCGCGATTTATTTACATAGTAGAACAAATCAGAGCTTTCAGGGTGTGGATTCGGCAATTGTGGCTTCTATAGGATTTCTTATAATTTGGATATGCTATTTTGGGGTCAATCTATTAGGAATAGGACTACATAGTTATGGTTCATTCACATTAACAACTAATTGAAGAAAGGGCCTG